TAAGCTATATGTTATTCAAGGCATCAATAGAAAACCCCCAATTTTTTGGGGTCCTGCTTATTTTCATTGGCTTCGGATTAGTAGAATAATTCGGAATAGCGGCCAAGATCTTGGGAAAATCCAAGTTAATGATCAATAGGTTTGGATAAATAATTTAGGAAAGATATTCTCATACTGACACAATATAAGGACAAGTATATGCGAAATCTATCCCTTTTTAGTTAAAAGTTTTCTTCGAATCCAACCTTTCCCTTTAAGGAATTTAATTGGTTAGCATAATATAATATCTAATAAATAGAAAATCGAATAGTGGATAATCTGTTATGAGAGAAAGAAAACATTCTTTGAAGAATCAAGATTCGTAATCAATCCTTGCCTTGTTTGTTGGATTAGGTCTAACTTTCTTGACTAAACTGCAAGCGTGGAACTTTACGAGATGAAATAGGGAAAGACAGAAGATAGAACTTAAAAGGATAATTGAAGTGACTCGTCTTCGAATCAACTTTGGTTGGGGTTCGAAAAAGGAATAAAAATAAAGTAAATTCAAGGAAGAGCTTTCCTTTTTTTAAGGGGCCCCTTGCTCGGGGGGTCGTGGAATGCTTTTCTTCTCCTCTTATTCCATATGGAATACAATCAGTTAAAATAAGAAGGAATAGGGGAATATTCGACTGTTTCAATTCTTTATTTATCTTATATTCCAAAATTCTCCCGAAAATCCAATTTAATTTTTCAATGGGGTTAGATGATCTAGTTCTTAATATTATTACTTTAAAGAACTGACAGATTCCACAACAAATCTCTTGATTCGGAATTAGAGACTCATGTCCCATCTGATGAATCGATTTTCTTTTACACTTCTGTATCTCACTCTATCTTGTTTTTTAGTATTATCTAAAATAACCGATGAATTATGAATTTTCCATAACTTAGGTAAGTGCTTTACCAACATATGTAGTGTAGTAAAAAAATAAATGGAATTTAACCCTTTCATGCTTACTATAACTAGTTATTTCGGTTTTCTACTGGCTGCTTTAACTATAACCCCAGCTCTATTTATTGGCTTGAACAAGATACGTCTTATTTGAAATGAATTGAATGAATAAGTCAGAAAATAAAAATCTTTCTTTTGGATTCCTGGTATTCTACGACTCTTTTCCACACTAATTATCAATTCTTTTCTTGGTCATTGAGATTCGTGGATAATTTAGACTACTATTTAGGGATAGATCGTACCTCTTTTTTTTTATCCCCTCGAACAAATCGAAATGATTGAAGTTTTTCTATTTGGAATCGTCTTAGGCCTAATTCCTATTACTTTAGCGGGATTATTCGTGACTGCGTATTTGCAATACAGACGTGGGGATCAGTTGGATCTTTGATTGAGTAATATTTCTTTTTTGATTGACCTCCTCCAGACCAGAGAGGAGGTCAAATTGGAGTTGCAATTCAACTTTGTTTTGTTAAGTTATTTTACTCTGCTTCGACATAAGATAGATGGAATCACGCTCTGTAGGATTTGAACCTACGACATCGGGTTTTGGAGACCCGCGTTCTACCGAACTGAACTAAGAGCGCTTTCATTCAAAAAGAAAACCCTTTTCTACTCCTAACGTGTCTCACGTACGTATAGTATCCACAAATTCAAGTTATACCCACTTTAATTGATCTCCTCGCTACTGCCCATAAAGAAGAAAGAAGTAATAGGTAGGGATGACAGGATTTGAACCTGTGACATTTTGTACCCAAAACAAACGCGCTACCAAGCTGCGCTACATCCCTTTTCCAAATTGTTGTATAATGGCATTGTACACAATTCCTGTCTTGTTTTCCACATCGTAATTTTCTTCTCTTTCTCTATCTATATAGAACCTTCTTGTCATTTCTTCTTTTTGGTCTCATATAATCAAGGAATGGTATACATCTAAAATCCTATCTAATTTCACCTATAAAAGAAAGATTACTATTCCTTGGTAATGTATAGGAAGAAGGGGTCATCTTTTTCTTTTTTAGGGGTAGGAAAATCTCGTCTATACCGTTCATTCGTTCATTCTATATATAGAATATTGATTTTGTTTTTTTAGTTAGGAATTTCGCCTAAACAAAAGAAATACAAATGATCTTGGGCAAGAGTATCTGATCATATATGTATTCCAATAAGGAAGGAGGATTTTCAATGCGGGATATAAAAACATATCTCTCTGTAGCGCCCGTGCTAAGTACTCTATGGTTTGGGGCTTTAGCAGGTTTATTGATAGAAATTAATCGTTTATTCCCAGATGCTTTGTCATTCCCTTTTTTTTAATTCTAGTTATTGCTATGCGAGGAATTCTTCGTGACATGACGCAAATTTTCCCTTTTTCAATCCTTTTTTTTTTAGTATAGGAAGGAAAAAGAAAGAAAAGATGGATTGGGTTGAACCTCAGAGTCATGAAAAATTCGGCAAATCCCATTTTGGAAAACAGAAATTCAATCAAAAGCGGTATCCAAGCTAAGTCAGGCCTCAGAAATCAGAGCATAGAAAGAGGCTGGGCTGGCTACTTAAATGAAAGGATTTCGAAGCAAAATCCTTGCTAATTCGACAAGGATTGTATTCTTTAATTATTTCTCTATTTTTTATTACTTAATTTAAGAATTTTAAAAATTTTTTATTCGAATGGATTTTATTCTTCTTCTTGGGATTCAAAATAGAAGAATAACAGAATAAGTAGAAGAATTAAGTTAAGTCAATCCAAAAAAGAAAGGAGGTTCATGGCCAAGGGGAAAGGTGTTAGAATCAGAGTTATTTTGGAATGTATCAGTTGTGTTCGAAAAGGTGCCAATGAGGAATCGACGGGGATTTCTAGATATAGTACTCAAAAGAATCGCCACAATACACCCGGACAATTAGAATTAAAAAAATTTTGTCGTTATTGTCGCAAGCATACGACTCATGACGAAATAAAAAAATAGGAGCATCGTGTGTTCGATCTTTCTAAAGAACAGATTTAATATATAGAACATAGATAGAATACAAAATACAAATCAATTCATTTGATTTCAGGTAGATATTATTTCATATGTATAGAGGGTATTCATATACTATATATGAATCAAATAATAATATGAATCAAATAATATATGGACCAAAGAAAGACTACTTCTTCTGGATCCAAAATTAATAAAATAAAGAAATCCATTTTTTTTTTTTCAAATTTTAAAATAAAGAATAAATCATGTATACATCTAAACAACCTTTTCATAAATCTAAGCAAACTTTTCATAAATCTAAGCAAACTTTTCATAAATCCAAGCAAACTTTTCGTAAATCCAAGCAAACTTTTCGTAAATCCAAACAACCTTTTCGTAGGCGTCCTCGGATTGGCCCGGGGGATCGAATTGATTATAGAAACATGAGTTTAATTAATCGATTTATTAGTGAACAAGGAAAAATATTATCGAGACGAATAAATAGATTAACCTTGAAACAACAACGATTAATTACTCTTGCTATAAAACAGGCTCGTATTTTATCTTTCTTACCATTTCGTAACTATGAGAATGAGAAGCAATTTCAAGCCCAGTCAATTTCAATAATTACTGGTCCTAGACCCAGAAAGAATAGACATATTCCTCAATTAACGCAAAAGTTCAATTCCAATCGAAACTTAAGAAACTCCAACCAGAATTTAAGAAACAACAATCGGAACTTAAGTTCCGATTGTTGATGTTTTATTCGAAAGGGCCAGACCTATATAAAGAAAGTAATCCAGTTTTGATTCTTGTGTTTGTTATAAGAAAGAAAAATGGGGAAGAATAAATAGTTTTTTTATTTATTGCAACATGCTCGTTGATTCCTACCACTTAATCTTAATTTATTGTATCTTCCCGGAGTTCCCTCTCCGGGAATTCGGTTTTAATTATTCCTGTATATTACTTTTTTATCCATTTAATTGAGGATCTTTATTTTATTGGAAATCGTGTAAAGATTATTTGGATTTGATACAGCTACTTGTGCAAGCATTTTACGATTAAGAATCAATTCCTTCTTGTACAGATTGTGTATTAATTTACTATAACTATCGAATACTTTATATATCCGCGTTGCTGCGTTTATCCGAGTGATCCACAAACGACGAAAATCCCTCTTTTGCCTGCCTCTATCTCGATGAGAGGAAACAAAAGCTCTTCTTACTTGTTGAGTAATCATTCGATTAAGTCTTAAATGAGCCCCTCTAAAGTTTGAGGCAAATGAACGCATTTTTGTTCGTCGTCTCCGAGCTATATATCCTCGCGGAACTCTGGTCATTGAATCAAATTAACCTTAATGAATAACTAATGATTTCTCTTCTTTTAGCCATCCTTTTTCCCATTAATAACAAAACGAATTATTCCGATATATAAAATATTAATTCCAATGGCTTTTGCTACTGTAACCTTCCCAACCACGATTTTTTATTCTATTCTCTTCAGTTATTTCGCATAGAAATAACAAATTCTAACGATACTCAAAAAAATAGTGGGTTCCATCGTTTCTATGGTTCCCTTTTAAACGGTGAGGCCCTCTCTATACACCGGAGCCCTTTCTTTCATTTCATCAAAAGGTATTGTGAACTTGTATAGTTCACATTCTTTGGCTCTACCTATCCATTATAGAGTAAATAGCTCTTTTCACAATAAGAGTTATCCATACAGTGACGGCATTTAATTATGAAAGTTGGCTAAGTAGCTGACCCTGTTAGTCCGTTCTTTTAAGATAAAGGAGCATAAGCCTTTTTCTTTTTATTACTATTTCCTCCGCTTAATGGATAACCATTTTCTACCAATGGGGGAATTGCTTCTTAATTTCCAATTTAGATGATTGGATTTGCACCAAAGGAAACCAGAAATTCCATATACCATAGAAATCTAGGATAGAGAAGCTCTATCCTATTCATTGGTACCGATCATGGATACTTCAAAAATTGTCTTATTTGTTTGAACTCATGATCTGAACGAGTCGCACATACACCCTAGCACATGTTCCTCGACGCTGAGGACATCCCTTAAGCGCGGGCGATTTTCTAGCATTTCGTATTGGCTGTCTTGCGTTTCTAATAAGTTGTTTAACCGTTGGCATGTCGTATGTATATAGAAAAAAAAAAGGATTGGTTTAGATCGATCTTAACCTGATGATTGATCATCATGAAGTATTTCTATTTTCTATTAAATCGCAGAAAACCTGAATTTAGGTTTGAAATAAATTTACAAGAAATCCGGCCACTACCAATCCTTAAACATTTCTGGAAACCACACTGGATCAGTATCGCAGTGCTCGTCAATCATTTCATCCCCTACAATATCGACAAGTCCATAAGCTTTGGCTTCGTCTGCTGACATAAAAACATCCCTTTCCATGTCTTCGGATACAACCCAAAAAGGCTTGCCTGTTCTTAGGGCATAAACCCTTGTGATCATTTCGCGAACTTTGTGTAACTCTTCCACTTCTAGTAAAAATTCTGGTGTCCTTGCCCGATAATAAGCACTAGCAGGTTGGTGAAGCATAATCCTCGCGTGAGGGAATGCTATACGCTTGGTGGGTTCGCCTCCAAGCAGAATGAAGGATGCCATGGACGCAGCCATTCCGAGGCATATTGTATATATATCTGGTGTCACCGTTTGCATCGTATCAAAAATCGCCATTCCTGAGATTAGCCACCCGCCTGGGGAGTTTATAAACAAAAAAATATCGCTAATTCCATCTTCTATACTGAGATATACCATGAGACCTGTAATATGATTCGTGACCTCGCAACGAATCTCTTGACCTAAAAAAAGTGTCCTTTCTCGATACATAACATTGTATAAGTCAACCCAAGTCGCTTCTTCATCTCCGGGAATCCGGTAAGGTACTTTTGGAACACCAATGGGCATATTAGATTAATATTATTAAATTTAAGTAAGAAAACTACACTTTAATATGGAAACGTAAGAATGGAAGAGAAAGAAAGAATCCGCAGTTTATTGTCTTCATTTTTTTTTTCTTATTCTATATGAATACTATAGATTCTATTAATACGTAGATTGAAATAATACATATAAGGAAGGTAAGACAGATTGAATAAAGAAAAAGGAATCGGTGATTGGAATGATAAACAAAGAGGGATAGGGATCTATTCTTCGTTTTTTCCAAATAGGCCAAGCTACCCATTGCATATTGGCACTTATCGAGTATAGAATAGATCTGCTTCTCTTTCTTCTTACGAACAGAATTGGCTTCTTATTTTTAATGGAATGAAATAAATATTCACGCTTTCTGACACAGAATCCCCTAGAGGGGTTAGGTACATAGGATATAGATAGTCTTTTCCAATGCGATAAAATAAAGGGACATCGTGTCTATTTTTCTTTGCTAAAGGGGTATTTCCATGGGTTTGCCTTGGTATCGTGTTCATACTGTTGTATTGAATGATCCGGGTCGATTGCTTTCGGTGCATATAATGCACACAGCTTTAGTTTCTGGTTGGGCCGGCTCGATGGCTTTATATGAATTAGCGGTTTTTGATCCCTCTGATCCTGTTCTGGATCCAATGTGGAGACAAGGTATGTTCGTAATTCCCTTCATGACTCGTTTAGGAATAACCAATTCGTGGGGTGGTTGGAGTATTTCAGGAGGAACTGTAACGAATCCGGGTATTTGGAGTTATGAAGGTGTGGCAGGTGCGCATATTGTGTTTTCTGGCTTGTGTTTCTTGGCAGCTATCTGGCATTGGGTATATTGGGACCTAGAAATATTCTGTGATGAGCGGACAGGAAAACCCTCTTTGGATTTGCCCAAGATCTTTGGAATTCATTTATTTCTTGCAGGGGTGGCTTGCTTTGGCTTTGGCGCATTTCATGTAACGGGTTTGTATGGTCCTGGGATATGGGTGTCCGATCCTTATGGACTAACTGGAAAAGTACAAGCTGTAAATCCAGCGTGGGGTGTAGAAGGTTTTGATCCTTTTGTTCCGGGGGGAATAGCTTCTCATCATATTGCTGCGGGTACATTGGGCATATTAGCGGGCCTATTCCATCTTAGTGTCCGTCCGCCTCAACGTCTATACAAAGGATTACGTATGGGCAATATTGAAACTGTACTTTCCAGTAGTATCGCTGCTGTTTTTTTTGCAGCTTTCGTAGTTGCCGGAACTATGTGGTATGGGTCAGCAACTACCCCAATCGAATTATTTGGGCCTACTCGTTATCAGTGGGATCAGGGATACTTTCAGCAAGAAATATATCGAAGAGTTAGCGATGGGTTAGCCGAAAATCTTAGTTTATCAGAAGCTTGGTCTAAAATTCCCGAAAAATTAGCCTTTTATGATTATATTGGTAATAATCCGGCAAAGGGGGGATTATTCAGAGCAGGCTCAATGGACAACGGGGATGGAATAGCTGTTGGATGGTTAGGACATCCCGTCTTTAGAGATAAAGAAGGACGCGAGCTTTTTGTACGCCGTATGCCTACTTTTTTTGAAACATTTCCGGTTGTTTTGGTAGATGAAGAGGGAATTGTGAGAGCGGACGTTCCTTTTAGAAGAGCAGAATCCAAATATAGTGTTGAACAAGTAGGTGTAACGGTGGAGTTCTATGGTGGCGAACTTAATGGAGTAAGTTATTCTGATCCTGCTACTGTAAAAAAATATGCGAGGCGTTCCCAATTAGGGGAAATTTTTGAATTAGATCGGGCTACTTTGAAATCGGATGGTGTTTTTCGCAGCAGTCCAAGGGGTTGGTTCACTTTTGGTCATGCTACCTTTGCTTTGCTCTTCTTTTTCGGACACATTTGGCATGGCGCTAGAACCTTGTTCCGAGATGTTTTTGCTGGTATTGATCCAGACTTGGATGCTCAAGTGGAATTTGGAACATTCCAAAAAGTTGGAGATCCAACTACAAGGAGACAAGCAGTCTGATACCACATTGCTATGGTATCTTTCATCTCTCTTTTTTGATTTGACATGGGAAACATCTCCCATCCTTTCTTTGACTCTTTTTCTTTCTTTATCTTTATATGGGAAAAGATCCCAAATGACAAATGAATAGGTGTGGAAGTTATAATTGTAAATAAACCACGATCGAATCTATGGAAGCATTGGTTTATACGTTCCTTTTAGTTTCGACTTTAGGGATAATTTTTTTCGCTATCTTCTTCCGAGAACCACCTAAGGTTCCGACTAAAAAAATGAAATAATTTCATTGAAGTAAGAAGTCTCCCAGATGGGGAGACTTCTTACTTCAATTAGTCCCCGTGTTCTTCGAATGGATCTCTTAATTGTTGAGAGGGTTGCCCAAACGCGGTATATAAGGCATACCCAGTAAAGCTTACAAGTAAACCAGATATGGAGATGGCGACTAAAGTTGCTGTTTCCATTTTTATAGAATTTCAAGATTACAATGGATCTACGAAAAGATCTTGTATTTACAACTACAACGGAATAGTATACAAAGTCAACACCAATGATTAAATAGAATTTATGGCTACACAAACCGTTGAAGATAGTTCTAGACCTGGGCCAAGACGAACTCGCGTAGGTAGTTTATTGAAACCCTTGAATTCGGAATATGGGAAAGTAGCTCCGGGTTGGGGGACTACTCCTTTTATGGGGGTCGCAATGGCTTTATTCGCGATATTCCTATCTATCATTTTAGAAATTTATAATTCTTCTGTTTTACTGGACGGAATTTTAATGAATTAGGTTTCTACTAACTAAAACTACGAAGTCATTGTTTTTCCATCCAAAAAAGCCTTTCTACTTTAAGCTATACATTTCTAGACATTCTGGTAGTTCGACCGTGGAATTTTTTTGTTTTGGTATCTCTGGAATATGAGTGTGTGACTTGTTAGAATGGATCCTATTGATAATACATAGAAAGGGCCTGTTATCTCTATCAAGATGATTCTAATTCGTCGGATATTTTTTATTCTAGTATCTGGAACACGAAATAGATAGAGTGGATCAAGAAAAAAAATGGAACTATGATTCATACTCACTATTCAGACCTCGCAACCAGACTGAAAAAAATTCAAGTAGTTTTTAATAAAAAAAGAAATTTTCTTCCTTCCAATTTTGTTTGCCCAAAAGACAACTTTTTTTTCTCTCGATTTTGTCGAGTTATTACACGGATTCAATAAATGATCATCAAGCGGTTCTTATTCGAAGAACCCTTGCCTTTTGGTTAGCTTGAGACTCAATCATCGTGGCTCTAGTATGAATCTAAGGTTTTAATTGAACTGATTCATAGGATCGCAACAAGATAATTTCTATCAGAAAACTACTAGAATTTTTGCTTTATTTATTTACTAGTAAAACAAGAGTAAATCTGCATTACGCAAAAAAAAAAAAAAAGAAATCCAAAATAGGGAAGAGAAAAGTCAAGAAGCCTCTAATGACCAACATAAGGGAAAGAAAGAAAGACAGATGAGCCAACTTGAGATTTTTTGGCATTATCATCACAAAGAATAAGTTCTGGATTTTTCTTATTTCATATCTTCAAGGCAAATCGACCCAATCCAGTGGCTGATGAAGTTTTGAACCTTTTTTTTTTCTAATATCCGTTGAAAATTTGTGTGTTTCTGCTTGAGCCGTACGAGATGAAATTTTCATATACGGTTCTCGGAGGGGGACTCGGGTTAGTTACCTATCTCAATAAAGTATATGATTGGTTTGAGGAACGTCTTGAGATTCAGGCAATTGCGGATGATATAACTAGTAAATATGTTCCTCCTCATGTCAACATATTTTATTGTTTAGGGGGAATTACACTTACTTGTTTTCTAGTACAAGTCGCTACCGGTTTTGCTATGACTTTTTACTACCGCCCAACCGTTACAGAGGCTTTTTCCTCGGTTCAATACATAATGACCGAGGCCAACTTTGGTTGGTTAATCCGATCAGTTCATCGATGGTCAGCAAGTATGATGGTTCTAATGATGATCCTGCACGTATTTCGTGTGTATCTCACAGGTGGATTTAAAAAACCCCGCGAATTAACTTGGGTGACAGGTGTGGTTTTGGGTGTATTGACTGCATCGTTTGGTGTAACTGGTTATTCTTTGCCTTGGGATCAAATTGGTTATTGGGCAGTCAAAATTGTGACAGGTGTACCTGAAGCGATTCCGGTAATAGGATCGCCTTTAGTGGAGTTATTACGTGGAAGTGCTAGTGTGGGCCAATCCACTTTGACTCGTTTTTATAGTTTACATACCTTTGTACTGCCTCTGCTTACTGCCGTATTTATGTTAATGCACTTTCCAATGATACGTAAGCAAGGTATTTCGGGTCCTTTATAGGGAAGCCATATCATAGAGAAAGATAATTCTAATTTTCATATATCATATCGGGTAGGTTGTGGTATTTCATTGCTACAAACATGGGTTATTGTAAAATAAGACATGTCATTTGGATACTTTTCTTCAACTCCGAAGTATTTTGATACAAATAGTTGAAGTTCATTTTATGAAAGAAAATAAGGCGGATTATGGGAGTGTGTGACTTGAATTATTGATTTGGCCATGCAGATAAAGAATTGGATCTGCCACATTAGAATTCACAACCAAAGGTGTCTCCGCATCCAATCAACACGTAAGTCCCCTATCTAGGAAGGATAGGCTGGTTCACTTGAGGAGAATATTTTCTATGATCATACCCCAACCATGTCATCCATGAACAGGCTCCGTAAGATCCCATAGAGTAGAAATAGAATAAGTCATGTGACATGATCCAATTCTCTATTTATTACACTTACTTTTTTTATTATAGTATGGAAATGCATTCATTTTCTTTGCATCGATTGCGATCCGCAATACTATCGGAGTAAAAGAAGGTATCTAAAGAAGAACGTAGGCTAGACTTTTTGATTTTTTATTAGTAACAAGTAAATACTTTGTTTGGACGTAAGAAACTTGCGATATTGAGGGGATAAACACCAACTAATCAAGAGACATGAGACAATCCACAAAGCAATTGATCATGATCAAATTTGCAAGCCAACTTGGATATTGAGCATTTACCCATAAGAATAAGATTCTTTTCAATAAAATAAGTAGTTGTAGGTGCAACTTCGGAAAAGAGAATCTGATAAAGCTTTTCTTACCTAGAGTCATTGAGTCATTATATACCTTATTCTATTATGGATCTTCCACGGTCTTTTTTCTTTCATTCTTGCTCGAGCCGGATGATGAAAAATTCTCATGTCCGGTTCCTTTGGGGGATGGATCCTAAAGAATTCACCTATCCCAATAACAAAGAAACCTGACTTAAATGATCCTGTATTAAGAGCAAAATTAGCTAAAGGGATGGGACATAATTATTACGGGGAACCCGCCTGGCCCAACGATCTTTTATATATTTTTCCAGTAGTAATTCTAGGTACTATTGCATGTAATGTAGGTTTAGCGGTTCTCGAGCCGTCAATGATTGGTGAACCGGCGGATCCGTTTGCAACTCCTCTGGAAATATTACCCGAGTGGTACTTCTTTCCCGTCTTTCAAATACTCCGTACAGTACCCAATAAGTTATTGGGCGTTCTCTTAATGGTTTCTGTGCCAACGGGCTTATTGACAGTACCCTTTCTAGAGAATGTCAATAAATTCCAAAATCCATTTCGTCGCCCAGTAGCTACGACCGTTTTTTTAATCGGTACTGCAGTAGCTCTTTGGTTAGGTATTGGAGCAACATTACCCATTGAAAAATCCTTAACTTTAGGTCTTTTTTAGGGATTTTTCAGGTTGATTCATTCAACCGTGAAGTACCGTGCATAGGTATCTAGGAAATAGTTACTTCCAAGTGAATCTTCCCTAGATACCTAAAATCCATTTTATTATGATCCATTTCGCGAAAATATAGATTGTGCCAAAGATGCAAAATTGTTTTCTTTTTTCTTTTTATTCTAACTCGAAAAAGAAGAAGAGGAAAAAATTGCAATGGATTTAAAACGAGAACTTATTCTTAGGTAAATCGATTGGGAGATGCTTCTCTAGAGTGTCCCATATCTGTTTTCCATCTTCCATACGAAAACTGTCAATTCTCATAAGATCTTCTTCAGTCTTACTCAAAAGGTCCAATAGTGTATGTATATTGGCCCTTTTGAGACAATTATACGTTCTAGAAGGCAATTCTAATTGATCAATAAAAATACAATTCAATGGAATTCCTTTTTTGTTTTTCTTTAGATTAGTTAATCTTTTTTGAAAGGTTAAAAGGGGTGGAGTAAACCTGTTTTTATTTTCTTCGAAACTAGTGCCCTCTTCCTCCGCGTGTAGAAAAGGAAGAAATAAATCAATCAAATTACGAGAAGCCTCATAAAGCGCTTCCTTAGGGGTTAAACTTCCATTCGTCCATATTTCTAGAAAAAGTATCTCGTGTTTTTCATTTCCATTCCCACAAGAAAAAATACTATAATTCACATTTCGAACAGGCATGGATACAGCATCTATGGGATAACTTCCATCTTGAGAGTTCTTTCTGAGTTCCGTGTGATATCCGCGATCTCTCTTGATCTGTAACTCAATACAGAAATCAATGGGCTCTGTCAAGTTAGCTATAGGTTGTGCCGTATCAACGATCTCTACGGAAGGTGGTAAGATGATATCTTGAGCAGTTATGTATCTAGGACCTTTGACGCAAATTGATGCGTCTCTAACTCCATAGAGATTACTTCTCAATACAATTTCTTTCAAATTTAGTAAAATTTCTTGTACGGATTCTTCAATACCAGCTATTGTAGAATATTCGTGTGGCACGCTCCCAAATTTTGCACGTGTGATACATGTTCCTTCTATTTCTCCAAGTAAAGCTCTTCGCAAGGCAATACCGACGGTATCCGCTTGACCTTTTCTAAGCGGGGACAAAATGAAACGACCATAATAAAGACGCTTACTATCTACTCTTGATTCAACACACTTCCACTGTAGTGTTTGAGTGGATCCTGCTACCTCCTCTCGAACCATAATAGACTAGTATTATTATTTGATCATTGAATCGTTTATTTCTCTTGAAAGCGTTTTAATTCTTTTACAGACGTCTTTTTTTAGGAGGTCGACATCCATTATGCGGCATAGGTGTTACATCGCGTATACAACTTAATCGTACACCACTTTTAGCAATGGCTCGTAATGCGGCATCTCTTCCACTACCAGCACCCTTTACCATAACTTCTGCTCGTTGCAAACCCACTGTACGAATAGCATCTACTGCTGTTCTTTGACCAGCATAGGGTGATGCTTTTCTTGAGCTTTTGAATCCACAAGTACCCGCGGAGGACCAGAAAACCACCCGACCTTGCGGGTCTGTAACAGTTATAATGGTATTGTTGAAACTAGCTTGAACATGAATAACTCCTTTTGTTATTCTACGTGCACTTTTCCGTAAACTAAAACGCGCATTCCTACGCAAACCAACACGCACTCTCCTACGTGAACCAATTTTTGGTATAGCTTTTGTCATATTTTATTATCTCATAAATATGAGTTAGAAATAACAAAAAGAAAAAAAGATACAAAGATATCCGTTTCAGGGTAAAATATATCCTTTACTTTAATTATTAATTATTTTATTTGGAATTTGGACGTTTCCGCGGGTACTTTTTTTACTTTTTAGAAAGTAAAGTTCTTTTTCGAAAGATTACCCCTGCCTTTGTTTATGCTTCGGATTGGAACAAATGACTCTAATTCGTCCACGCCTACGAATCAGTCGACATTTTGTACAAATTTTACGAACGGAAGCTCTTATTTTCATATTTCCTTATTCCTTTCTTAAACTATGAATCTAATCTTTGGGAAAAAATAAGTCTCTTCGCTTGAATTTTGGAACTTTGAATTTATTACCCTAGAAAAAAGAAAAACCTAATCCTTTGAATCTTTGGTATCCTTCAAATCTTCGGTATCCTTCGAGTCTTCGGTACGCTTCGAATCCTTATGGGGAAGTCTATAAATTATACGTCCTTTGCTTGAATCATAACGACTTACTTCAATTTTGACCCTATCCCCCATCAGTATTCGTATAGAACTAGACCGGATCTTTCCTGAAATATAGCCCAGGATGATGGTGTCATTCTCTAGGCGAACGCGGAACATTCCGTTGGGTAGGGCTTCCGTAACTAAACCTTCGAAAGTGACTTTTGCTTCTCTCGGGTTTTTTTTTTCTCTGCTATTTTTTTTTTCTGTCATATTTTTTTTCTCCTATTTTTCTATTTTGATTTTCAAATAAAAAAAAACGTTGTATTTTTATTTGAAAAATAGGAAGTTCGAGATAGAATTCGAGTACTATAGGAGGGGCGATTACCATATATAACATAAGACTTCTCCCCCAATTCTGTTTAGTCGAGCTTCTCGATCTGTCATTATACCTCGAGAAGTAGAAAGAATAGCAATTCCCATTCCGCCCAAAACTTTAGGAATTCCTTGATAGTTGGCATAAATTCGTAAGCCGGGTCGGCTGATACGCTTTAAAAAGGTTCTAGTTCTATATATTCCTTTTCTAGTCTTTCTCTTTTGATGTCGCAAAGTTGAAACCAAGAAATATCTGTTACTTTCCTGATGTTTCCGAACACTTTCAATAAAACCCTCTCGTAGAAGTATTTTAACAATGTTTTCGGTAATATTTGTAGATACTACTCGAACTGTTCCTTTTTTATTCATGTCCGCGTTTCTTATAGAGGTTAGTAAATCAGCAATAGTGTCCTTGCCCATAAGACTCTAATTCTAGGTTCCTCCTAATTTTTCTATAATCAACATGTTTTCTTTTTTTTTCTTTTACTTTTGGATTTTAAAGCATATACGTGAGACATAATCTACTAATTTTTTCTTTGATCTATATCTCGCCTACTAGTATTTATAATACTTCAGGAGCTAATGAAACTATTTTAGTAAAATTCAATTCTCTCAATTCCTCGGCGATCGCGCCAAAAACTCGAGTTCCTTTTGGATTTCCTTTTTGATCAATGATAACCGCTGCATTGTCATCATAGCGTATTATTATACCGTCTTCGCATTTGAACTCTTTACATGTACGTACAATTACAGCTCGAATTACTTCGGATCTTTCTAGAGGCATTTGGGGCACTGCGTCTTTGATTACAGCAACAATAACATCACCAATACGAGCATATCGCTGATTACTAGCAGCTCCTATGACTCGAATACACATCAATTTTCGAGCTCCACTGTTATCTGCTACATTTAAAAGGGTCTGAGGTTGAATCATATTATTTTGATTTCAATTTGTTATTTCTATGCAAAAGGATGAAAGAAATATTGTCTTTCCAGAAAAAAAACCTGGTTTTTTTTATCTTCAATACTCCTTTTTTGGGATGCTATATCTCTAATCGAAGAAATTGACTTCGTATGGGCATTTTACTGGCAGCTATGGAGATAGCTGCTCTAGCTACAGTTTCAGATACTCCGCCCATTTCATAAAGTATTCGACCTGGTTTAACAACGGCTACCCAATATTCGGGGGATCCCTTTCCTGAGCCCATACGTGTTTCCGTGGGTCTTAGTGTAACCGGTTTGTCGGGAAATATACGTACCCATATTTTTCCACCACGACGTGCATATCGTGTCATTGCTCTTCGTCCTGCTTCTATCTGTCTCGACGTGATCCAAGCGGGTTCAAGTGCTTGCAGAGCATATCTACCAAAACAAATACGATTGCCTCGGCAGGATTTTCCCTTCATTCTTCCTCTATGTTGTTTACGAAATCTGGTTCTTTTGGGGTTATAGTCGATGGTTCTTTCTTAGTTCCATCTCTACTGCAAAACTGGACATGAGAGTTTCTTCTCATCCAGCTCCTCGCGAATGAAATGAGAAAGCGTGCAAATTTCTCTAATTCCATAATATTTTGGAATATTATGGATAGATGCACATTAATAGATAATAGAAAAAGTTAGGGTTTTTTTAATATTGAATATTGAATTTGTTAAAATAGAAAAATATATAGTCAAGAAAGAAGATCTAGAATATATCTAGATGTGTGTGTCTATTTATCTATATTCTATATTTATAGATAATGTAATCTTTCTTAAAAAAAAATCTCCTTATTTCGACTCTTATTGAATCGCGGGAAAGTATTCTAATTCAATAAAGATTTCGCGGGCGAATATTTACTCTTTCCTGTCTTATTTGTTAATTTATAACCTTACCAAATAAGGCAATTTTTTTGGTTTGTTCCGCCATCCCACCCAATGAAGTCTTAGGATTCTTTTCAATAAAATCCTATGCAGTCATAGGTTCTGTCGTTCCCACTACTTCTCCTTTAATGGTTAGGTCTGAATCCCACAATGGAGCTTTCCAAAAATTTCTTTCCGAGTCAATTTTCTCAGTTTTATTAACCCGGGCCGCTCTTTATTTTATTATTGCTTAAAATTTCTATTTTTTGTTTCAAGTTACGATTTCGAATTCTCTGTTATTTTTATTATATTGATGCTTTATCACATTGCCTTTTATGATGTAACTCATAGACCATACATATTGGAATCCTATATCTTTCTTATTCTTCTTCCTTCTTTCTATCATCCCTCCTTTTATCCACATCCCTTTAGTTTTGCTTCACAACCTAGAATCCGTTTTCTTTTTTAGAGAAAAAATTGCAGTTGCTACAACTATATGATAGATCTACTCATTTATGATAGATGTATTTATTCATATAGTGACTGTTTCTTAGTTAGGATCTCGACAATACGAAGCAATAGGTTGGTTATTAGTTAATTTTCTATAATTACTAAGTTTTTTCTTTTTCTATTTATAGTAGGGTTCAGTCAATTTTTTTTGAATCTCCATTTTTGACTCTAAAGAAAAAACTAACGAGTCACACACTAAGCATAGCAATTATATTAAAAGATTTATCAATTTTCATTAAATCTTATAGAAAGAGGTAGAATTGCTTCTTTTTTTTCAGGGATTTCAGGAAAAATAAGGCTCTTGTCATTTTTTATTCTATCACTGAACAGAATGGGAAGACAAGGCTAGTTATTCTTCGTCTACGAATATCCAAATTTTTACACCTAATACTCCATAGATAGTTCGAATTGGATAGCAGCAATAATCAATTTTAGCGCGAATTGTTTGGAGGGGAAGTCTACCCTTTTTGATGCATTCGGCACGTGCAATTTCTTTCCCTGCGAGACGACCTGCAATTTTTACTTTTACCCCCCTTATATCTGCTTTTTTAGTTAATTCAATGGCTTTTTTCATTGCCTTTCGGAATGAAACTCTATTTTTTAATTGGAAAGCTATATATTCTGCAAGAATGTTAGGTTGTCTATAAGGTTCTTTAACTTTTTCAATAGCAATATTAAGTCTCTGGTTTACAGAATTAACTTCCTTTTGTAGATCTTTCTCTAATTCTTCGATTGCTCCTTTTTTCTTTAATAAGTTGGGGAATCCAATATGGATTATGACGTGGATCGTATCGATTTCTTTTTGAATTTCTATACGTGTAATTACTTCAGAACTTGAGCCTGAGTCCATTTTTCTATTATGTGTAATTACTTCGGAACTTGAGTCTGATTCTATTTTTCTATTCGAGCCTTTTTTCCTATTCTTTTGTATATAGTTCTTGATACAATTCCGTATTTTTTTATCTTCCTGTAGACCTTCAGAATAATTTTTTGGTTGTGCGAACCAAAAGGAATGGTGATTTTGGGTTGTACCAAGTCTGAAACCGAGTGGATTTATTTTTTGTCCCATATTTTTCTATTCTATTTTTTTTTTACTGGGAATCGAAATCTAAGATGGATCTAAAGATTATTTAGATTTCTTTACTATATTTAGTACAATTGTTATATGACACATGGTTTTTTTTATGGGACAACTACGTCCTCGAGCTCGAGGTCTTAATTTTTTCATGATAGTACTCCTACTGACTTCGGCTTTAGTGATGAATAAATTCGCTTTGTCGAAATCCCTATAATGAGTAGCATTTGCTGCTGCCGAATAAACCAACTTTAGGATGGGATAAGATGCTCGATAAGGCATGAGGTTCAGTATCATAACAGTTTCCTCGTAGTAACGCCAGCGAATCTCATCAAGAACTCTTTGTGCTTTGAAAACAGACATATGGATGCGTTTTTGTGCTTTGAAAACCCGTTCGAACTTAAGTAGACGATCGGTTGGAACTTTCCTTGCGAGTTTCCTTAGCCCACTCTTCTTCTTCTTTATCCTAGGGGTATACTTTACCAGTTTGAAACTTGTCATAAATAAGGTTATTCCCCGCCTACCTTTGTTTTTTTTTTATTTTGAATCTTTCTATTCTGAATTCAGTTAACGACGAGATTTAGTATCTTTTCTTGCACTTTCATAACTCGTGAAATGCCGAGTAGGCACGAATTCCCCCAATTTGCGACCTACCATAGGATTTGTTATGTAAATAGGTATATGTTCCTTTCCATTATGAATCGCGATTGTATGGCCAACCATTGCGGGTAGAATGCTAGATGCCCGGGACCACGTTACTATTGTTTCTTTCTCCTCCTTCATATTGACCTTTTCGATTTTTGCCAATAAATGATGAGCTACAAAAGGATTCGTTTTTTTTCGTGTCACAGCTGATTACTCCTTTTTTCCATTTTAAAGAGTGGCATTCTATGTCCAATATCTCGATCGAAGTATGGAGGTCAGAATAAATAGAATAATGATGAATGGAAAAAAGAGAAAAATCCTTTAGCTGGATAAGGGGCGGATGTAGCCAAGTGGATCAAGGCAGTGGATTGTGAATCCACCATGCGCGGGTTCAATTCCCGTCGTTCGCCCATCGCATTATTGCAAATTCCAAAAATGCAATTTTCCATATTCCTAGTTACGTATTTACTTACGGCGACGAAGAATAAAACTATCACTATATTTTTTCCTTTTCCTAGTTCTTCTTCCAAGCGCAGGATAACCCCAAGGGGTTGTGGGTTTTTTTCTACCAATGGGGGCTTTCCCTTCACCGCCCCCATGGGGGTGGTCCACAGGGTTCATAACTACCCCTCTTACTACGGGGCGTTTACCTAGCCAACACTTAGATCCGGCTCTACCCAAACTTTTTTGGTTCACCCCAACATTACCCACTTGTCCGACTGTTGCTAAGCAATTTTGGGATACCAAACGGACCTCCCCAGATGGTAATCTTAAAGTGGCCGATTTACCCTCTTTTGCAATCAGTTTCGCTACAGCACCTGCTGCTCTAGCTAATTGCCCACCCCTTCCACGTGTGATTTCTATGTTATGTATGGCCGTGCCTAAGGGCATATCGGTTGAAGTAGATTCTTCTTTTCTCTCAAAAAACCCCTTCCCAAACTGTACAAGCTTCTTCCAAAGCATACAGCTTTCTAGATGTATATGACGATCTCTAGACAGATGGATCTTATATGAATCGTATGATGAAGTACCACATGAGTGGATATATAGGAAAGGAATCCAAATCTGCCGAATCGCTCATGTTATGATCTTCTACATCCTAGGTCTCCGCGTTCCGTCATCTGGCTTATGTTCTTCATGTAGCATTCAGATCGAATGACTCTATGAAATTACGTCGATACTTCCACATATTATGGGTAACGTAGGAGACATCCCTATTTTCCCCGGGGGGTCTTAATTACCACTGCTTAGCTTTCAATTCGCCTCTGACCATCAAATTAAATGTGAATAACCCGTCCTCCTCTCTTTGAAACAAGGGGCGCTTCCGGTTCTGTGCGTGCTTCAAACAATTTTGTCTTCTCCATATTACCATATCTCTAGAGTCAATAATTTTCTATGAGGAACTACTGAACTCAATCACTTGCTGCCGTTACTCAACAGTTTTCTGTTGAGGTCTATCCCGTAGAGGTAGTCAAATTGGATCAGTGATCGATTTCTAGGTTTCGTCGTAAACCTAATTGGTTACTTCCAATTACGTAAATCAATAGTTCAAACCGCACTCAAAGGTAGGGCATTTCCCATTGATATAGGAACTTTTGTACCAGAAACAATAGTATCTCCAATTATAGCCCCTCTGGGATGTAAAATATATCTCTTCTCACCATCCCCATAGTGTATGAGACAAATGTATGCATTTCGATTAGGGTCGTATTCTATGGTTACGATTCTACCAGATATGTCTTTTTGATTCCGTCGAAAATCGATTTTACGGTATAGGCGCTTATGACCTCCCCCTCTATGCCTTGCGGTAATGATTCCTCTGGAATTACGACCTTTACCACAACGGTGCCGTCCATGGATCAAATTATTTCGTGGATTGGATTTCACTTGCCTGTCTACGGTTCCCTTGCGTGTGCTCGGGATAGGTGTTTTGTATAAATGTTTCGCCGTATTATTAAGTATTCTCCTTTAGTTTTTTTCTCTATCTAGAAGTGGAATAGAATAACCCGGTTGAAGGGTAATGATCATACGTCTGTAATGCATTGTATGTCCCAGAATAGGTCCCATTCTTCTACCCTTTCCGGGTAGTCGATGGCTATTCACAGCTACTACCTTAACACCAAAGAAGAGTTCGACCCAATGCTTTATTTCTGTCTTAGTGAATCCCGATTCGACATTAAAAGTATATTGATTCTTTCCCAATAAACGAAGACTTTTTTCTGTAAATACTGCGTATTTGATTCCATCCATAAATCGACTTTCCCTCCTATGCTCTGAGTTCCAGTATCGATAAGAATTCGAGTTCTTATTGTTCTTATGTTATGGTATGAATATACCATACCAATTCGTTATGTATGGATGATGGATGAGATTCCATGGATAGAGAGCCAGTTCCAATAGACTTATGGAACGTTCCCGTTCGCGTGCATCCAGCAGGAATTGAACCCGCAAATTTACCAATTATGAGTTGGGCGCTTTAACCATTCAGCCATGGATGCTTAACAGGGATCATCGTACATCGTAAATAACCAATTTTCATATAGAAAGACATATCATAGAAAAATGAAATCGAAAATATTCGGAGATGGCAAATATTCGGAGATGACTATGAAAACACCTCTCTGGATCCTCGAATTGAAAGAGAGATTGAGAGGGATCAAGAATCCTAATTCTCGCTATTTGGAATGGATCCAATTCTATTGAGTCTGACTCATAGTGATCATTTCTCTTTAGCAAAGAATGACCTTGGTTATCAAAGGATTGAACAACCGGGATCCATTTACTTATGATACCTAGTTGACATTGATAACAAGGATCTAATGAATTATGAGTTTAATAGATCCTCTTTAGCAGAAAGACGTATATTCCTTGCTCATTATCAGACAATCACTTATTCCCAAACCTCGTGTGGGGCTAATCGTTTTCATTTACCATCTCATGGAAAACCCTTTTCGTTCCGCTTAGCCCTATCGGGTATTTTAGTGATAGGTTCTATAGGAACTGGACGATCCTATTTGGTCAAATACCTAACGAAAAATTCCTATTTTCCTTTCATTAAGGTACGAGGGCTTCTTATTCCACAAGAACGAAAGCACCTTTTCATTCTTTCATATACTAGGGGTTTTTACTTGGAAAAGACAATGTTCCATACTAAAGGATTCGGGTCCATAACCACGAGTTCCAGTGCACTAGATCTTGTAGCACTTAGCAACGAGGCCCTATCCATTAGTATTCCACATAAGAAATCCATTATAGAAACTAATACAATTAGATTGGCTCTTCATAGACAAACTTGGGGTTTGCGAGCCAAGGTAAGACCGGCTCGGGATCATGGGACCCTTTTCTATCAGATAGGAGGGGCTCTTGTACAAAATAGACTTCTAAGTAATAACCCCATAGAATCTATCTATATAAAGATAAAGAGGCAATCGTGTCAGGAAGCGGGTTTTTCTTTGGCCAAAGGGTACTTCGAACTTGGAACGAGCATGAAGAGATTAACGAGACTTCTTTCTCTTTTGAGTTTTTATGGCGGACCGGTCGCGCAAGATCTTTGGTCTTCCCCCGGAACCGATGAAAAAAAGTGGGTCGCTTCTTATGGACTCGCTCAGAATGATTCTTCTCTATCTATAGTTCATGGCCTATTAGAAGTAGAAGGTGCTCTGGTGCAATCCTTACCGACAGAAAAAGATTGCAGTCAGGTTGATAATAATCGAGTGCCATTACTTCGTCGGTCCGAACCAAGGAATCCGTTAGAAATGTTTTGAAATGGATATTGTTCTCTCTTTGATCAGGGATTGCTATATGAAAAGAAGTGGAGTTTGAAAAAGGGAACGGAATGGTCAAACCGGAACTGCTAGAGGAACGAATTTTCAATAGCATAACTTGGGCTCCTAGAATATGGCGCCCTTGGGACAATCTATTTGATTGCAGGGTTTTGTTCCGAAGCAAAGATATCCGCGGAGGCCGGTTCGTTCGTCCTATTCTGATATTCAGGACCAAGAGGTACTGGATTCTCTTTCGGATAGGCCCTGAAAGGAGAAGAAAGGCTGAAATGCCAACGGACCTCTGTCTATTCTCTAATTCACCCGATCCGATAGTACCCGTTTTTGGAACGTCCAGTGCCAAAGTCACTGAATGGGTAAGTCACCAATCCAATCCCTTTGACA